AATAAGCTGGTCTTTTTTCAAAAAAAAAAAGACCAGCTTATCCCAACTCTTGGGTGGCTCCAGATAATTTACTTGGGGAACATAATAGATACATATACCGGTATATATGATCCAGAGTAGGAGCAAGAGAGATGTACGATATTAGGGAATTGTAAAAAAGTGAAAGAGATCTAATCTAAAAGATCTTTTTCCTAGGATTCCCGCATTTATTCATACCTCTCCAATCGATATTCTATTTCTATTTGTTCAGTCAATTACGATTCATAATTTGAATAACAATTGTTATCCGTTTCCGACGTGCGCCTAAACAAACAAACAAAAAGAAAAACTATGTTCTATAGAATCATTTCCATTTCATTTGATTTCATCGAATTCAACGATTGACCAAAATCGTCATTAATTGCAATTGCAATTCAATTGGATCAATCCCATTTTGCATTGATATGTAATGATTCGGGGGATGATGACTCCGTTTGTTTATATCCATGCGGATGCGATGCGAATAATGATAAAGAATATGTAATGGCTATAAGCCAATCCTGTGTATGTTTCGAAGAATGATTCTAGAATCCGATTCAATAGAAGATGTGGGTGGTTTACGTTATGGAAGAAAGGCATGTATATGTGATATTAGATATTTACTAGTTATATATGGACTATCCATATATTCCATCCCACTCCATTTAGATGGATTTCACTTCAATACAAGTCCTTACGTTTCATCTGTGACTGAGGGTTGAATGGATAAACAGATGAAGTTAAGCATATGAAGAGAAAGGGCGAAGAATTGAAAGAATGGTTCGGAACAAAGAAATGGAAGAACTGGAACCGTATGGATTTACAAAGACTCCACGGATAGGGACTAAAAACGAGATATCAAAATAGTCCTGATGATTCACAAAATAGTCCTGATGATTCAGTAATATCATTACTTCAATTTGGAGTTCTTAGTTACTTTGACCGGATGGATCTTAGTGAGGGAACAATAAGTTAAGTAATAATTCATTGGTTGAATGTATCATTAACCATTTCTTATTCTTCATTTTGGTGCGAGGAACTTACCATGAATCCACTGATTTCTGCCGCTTCCGTTATTGCTGCTGGATTGGCCGTAGGGCTTGCTTCTATTGGACCCGGAGTTGGTCAAGGTACTGCTGCGGGCCAAGCCGTAGAAGGTATCGCGAGACAACCAGAAGCAGAGGGTAAAATACGAGGTACTTTATTGCTTAGTCTGGCTTTTATGGAAGCTTTAACAATTTATGGGCTGGTCGTGGCATTAGCGCTTTTATTTGCGAATCCTTTTGTTTAGTCCTATAAACGTGACAAATACTTCTTTTCTTATTTTATTTTTATTGCCGTCGACTTGCCACTTGCTTTGCTTCTTCGAATTCTACCAAAACTTCACTTCTACAATCATTTCTTTGTTGAGACAATACCCCCTGGGGAGGACTGATTTGAGGATGAGGAATTAGTAGATCCACTCGCTTTCTTCCTTCCCGTCCTTAATTTAATAGAAACCTTTTTTTTGAACTTTTAGTAAGTGTTGCAACAAACGAGGTATTTCGAAATTGACATGAAACCTGGGACCTAATAAGTATTAGGAAACTTCAATTGAAATTAAATAATGATAAAGAATCCATTTTTACATTTTTTTTATGATATAAAATGAAATGAATATATTCCTATTTATAAATAAGGTAAATAAGTCAATTAAAAAAAAAAAAGAAATCAATAAAAAAAGGGGTACGAAGTGATACAAAAAGAACTCTGTTCGATTTTTTTAGTCCTATCTATAAGAGGAGAGCATATGAAAAATGTAACCGATTCTTTCGTTTACTTGGGTTACTGGTCATCCGCCGGGAGTTTCGGGTTTAATACCGATATTTTAGCAACAAATCTAATAAATCTAAGTGTAGTGCTTGGTGTATTGATCTTTTTTGGAAAGGGAGTGTGTGCGAGTTGTGTATTTCAAGAATAGGCTGGATCCAACCGGCTGCACTTTCTTTTTTTTTTAATAGGAAAGAAGGGTGCATGATCTCGACGAATTACTTCTGAATAAATTCAGAAATCATATGTAAGAACCATAGCATTTCGTGACTCATTGGTAAATCAACTTTGATTCTCTATCAACCAATAATGTGGTACCCTTAACATGGTTAAAGCTAAACCGGCTGAAGTCCAGGCACAACATAGTACTCTTTCTACCACTACGTTAGTACGGAGATGGTTTCAAAATGAATAGTTGGCAATTTATCTGATATAGAACACTCATATCGATAAAATCATTTGAACCATTTACTGGAAAAATGGGTGTCTTGCCCTTTTTTTATCCAATGCTGAATCGACGACCTATGTATCAAATTAGAAGAATTTTTTGGATTTGAAGAAAAAAAAAAAAAAAGAAACAACTTTGCTGACAATTACATATTTTTTTTGTCTGGTCGGAAGAGCCCTCCGAATATTCTGATCTTGTATCAGTTTCAATATCTTGGAATACGAA